ATCGAACCCGCATCGTTAGCTTGGAAGGCTAGGGGTTATAGTCGACGTCGATTCAGCATTTTGAACGTCTCTAATTCAAAACCGAACATGAAACTTTGGTTTCATTCGGCTCCTTTATGGATATGGATGTGAACAAACTTACAAAAAAAATTATACCCATAACATCTATGTCAACTTTTGTCTGACTACTTATTTCTTTCTAGATGATCCCTCTAGAAGAGAGTAATTCTAACAATCTTTCTAGTTACTTCGTTCTCTATTTTTATTTGAGACGGTCCTGAGGAAAGGGATTTTGTTTCCACCGAGCTAAAAAAACGGGTCGATGCCTCTAGTAAACCAGAGGCATCATTTAATAGCTATTTTTATTCAATTTTGTATTTGTAAAGCAAAAATTGAAGATTTAGTTACGATTAGAAACCTACTTGCTATCTTTATCCATGGATCCTTTACTCATACTGATTCAATTGGAAGTATTAATCCAATTCCAAAATTATGTTTCGTAATTTCATAATCCAATTTGTCACTTTCTAAGTGATCCTTGGATACAAATCACGAGAATGTATATTTTTTCTCGAATCCGTGATTGAGAGGTAAAGGATTAAATCCTTTTCTTTTTTCAAATAAAGTTTTTGGTCGGAATACGAATCAAACCGAAAACAAAGACCCTTTAACTATCAAAGGGTTAAAAAAACGAATCACACTTTTACCACTAAACTATACCCGCTACAATTCGATTATTGTATACAACTGGACCTTTTGTCGAACCGGAGAATGGGTATAATAAGATGGGATCATCAAAGAATCCAAAAATTTAGCGTATTTACCCTCTTTTTTTTTTCGTTTTCGCGGATGGAAATAGTCCTTCTTCTTTTTTTGTTCGTGCTTGAATATTGCCTATTCCCTTTTTTATATATTTTATATTTATATAATTATATATTTATATAATAATAATATATATATAATATAATACTAAAAATACTAAGCATTTTTGTTTTCAAATCAGATAAATGAAAAATTCTCATTATTTTTCTAGAATTAGTTGGAACAAAACAAAAAGAGGCCCGGCTGGGTACTGACCAGACCAGGCCGTGTCAATAACAATAAAACAATAAGAAGGGTCTTTCGAACAAAATACGAAGGGGTCGCTTTTGGTTTTCTTTATATTGTTGGCACTTTCGAGCCCTTCTCTTTATTTATTCTTTATTTATCGAAAAAAAATTACTGATAAAAATGGTAAATATCTATATAATAGAGAAAGAAATACTCCTTCTTTTTTTTATGTGTAATCTAACCCAATTTTCAATTAGGAGAGATGGCTGAGTGGACTAAAGCGGCGGATTGCTAATCCGTTGTACGAGTTATTCGTACCGAGGGTTCGAATCCCTCTCTTTCCGCTTCCCTTGATGACTTTATTTATTTATTTATTTTTTTTTTCAAATTTGGCATTTTTATATAAACAAAAAATCCGAAGAAAATAGAAAAGAAAAACCCTTATTCTTCGCGCCCAGGATTACGTCCAGGATCATTAGATAGGAATCCAAAGATGAAGAGAGAAACAAAAAATATCACTACTGTGTAAACGAAGAGTTTGAGAGTAAGCATTACACAATCTCCAAGATAATTAAAAAAAAAAAGAGAATAGATCCTCCATTTTTCTACCACATATCCTATTTGGATATCAAGAGCCGAGTTTCTTTCTAGAAAAAATCACGAACTTTCGAGGAAATCTAGGAAATTTTTTAAGAAATTTTTCAATTTAAATAATTTAGATTTTAGATATTTTAGATTAAGGATCTTATCGAAAACTTACAGCAGCTTGCCAAACAAAAGCTAAGAGAAAAAAGAACACGGGTATGACTGGCATAACATCTACGATTGGGTTCAAAAAAGCGTAGGCCTCGGGCAATTTTCCGAAGAAAAAACTACTTGAATAAAAGGCAGAATTAAGACAGATACAGATCAAACTAAAGATATTAAGCATAACAGACATTTTGTTCTTGGAGATAATTGCATTTTGATTGAATTATTGATATGATATAAGGAAAAAGGGGAAAATTTAGGTAGACAAAAAATCCTTCTTTTCTTTTGAACTCACCCAATCAAAAATCCTCCAATTCTCAAAAGAGAATAGAGGAAATCATACTTTCATACAATATCTTAATTGAATTATATCTAATGATCAATAAATAATTCTATATTAATCCATATAATTAATATATATTAATAAATATATTAATAAATAAATAGAATTCTATATTAATTATATTAATAAAAAAAATCCTAGTAATAATCTAAATATCTATAGAATAAATTAGATTGGAGTTGACAAATAACGAATACTGTAATATAATTTACTATTAAATAGTACTATTTTTTTTTTTTACTAATTCTAATTTATCTTTAGTAGTATGGTTACTTTCTTAGTATCGTTTAGTAGTATCGAAAGTAGTTTCGAATAGAAACCTAAATGGGGCGTGGCCGAGTGGTAAGGCAACGGGTTTTGGTCCCGCCATTCGAAGGTTCGAATCCTTTCGTCCCAGAGCATATTCATTATCTTAGAATAGAATAAAGATTTTGTTGAATGGGGTAACGTCTAATGTTAGCTGGAATTTCTTTCTTTTTTTTTTATCTTTTATGCATGAATCATATCTTTTTTACACAAACTGAATTGAATCGCGTACAAATGACACGCAAATGTAATTGACTCTATTTCTGTTCCAGGTAAATTGGGAACATCGGTTCCCAGAGTTGGAATTTAAAAAAAGGGGGTCTTTTCATCCTATGCTCCATCCCATCTTGTTTTGGGAAGTTAGTTATTTAGAAAAACATTCCGTCCCATATTGATTTTCTATTTTATCAATATTTTGATTTTCAACGATCCTATCTATTATTTCGTATCCTAGAAACTATATTTTTAGGAATTTTTATATAGATTTATTAATTCTAACTATTTTGGTACTAATTAAATTCATTCAAAGCCGATAGGATTAATTCTCCTAAGGGGTTAGACTAAAAAAAAAAAAAAAAGGAGCAACTTAATTTGGACTTGTTGGGATTTGTACCTAGCCAGTCCGCATCCCCGAGCATAATTCCCATTTTTTTCTCTTATGTCACATTAGTCCTGTAGTACCCCGGGGGCGAATACATTAACCGAAGATATTAAAATTTCTGTGTTTGCCTGAATTGCATTAACAAAAATCAAATTATAAAATTATATATGTAATTATATATCTATCCGAATCCGATGTATTTTCTTTGAATAAGTATTTCGTGTTTGGCCCTAATAAAAAATTGTAAATTTATGTAACACTTAAAAGGGGGTGTTTTATGTTTTATATCTTTTATTCTCTTTTATTCACTTTCTATTCTATTATGTATGGATATTATGTATGGAAAGATTCGATTAGCGAAATCTTGCTGAACTACACAGCTTAAACAAAATAAAAAAAAGAAACGAAGAAATGTTTAATGTATATGTATCCTTCTATTCTATTTATTCTATTTTTGTAAAAAAGGTTTTTGACCCCCTCGATTTTGAATTTAAAATTTAAAAAATTTAACAAAGATTTAACCCTAACTTTTAATCTATTACTAATTTTTAGTCTATTATTAAATAGAAATTTTTTTTTTCATTTAGGACTTGCTAAAACTTATTCAGAAACCTCTTTAACGATTTGTAGCTATATTCTTTATTTACCAATCTATAGCTATATATAAAATCTCTCTTCTATATTCTAAAGAACATTATAGAACAAAGGGATATAGATTATGATGTCTACAAACCAATGACTATTCATGATTCCATAATTGAATCAATTCCATACTGGTTCCAAATTAGAGGGATGTTATGGTAAAACTTCGTTTGAAACGATGTGGTAGAAAGCAACGTGCGACTTGAAGGACACGATCCATTGTGGATTCTTTCTTATATCCACCATTTTCAATTTCTATAGGAATGAGGGTGCTCTTGGCTTCGACATCCGTTGGTAACCTAAATAGTCCACGATGGAGCTCGAGTAGAAAGTATTAATTCATTTCTCAGGACAAGAATCTAGGGTTAATGCAAATCAATAAATTGGAGCAACTTCGTGAATATATCTTCGATATAGAAATGGAAGGGATCCCATTCGAGCAAGTTTCCAATTCAAAAGGAAAATTTCTTGGAATTAATCAAACCCTTTCGATCCAAAGTGTATCACGCGGGAATCTATTGTCCGTAGGATTCTTTCATAGAAGGAAATAAAAAAAAGGGGTATGTTGCTGCCATTTTGAAAGGATTAAGAAGGACCGAAGTAATGCCTAAACCCAATGATTTAAAACAAAGAAAAAGGATCCCAGAACAAGGAAACACCGTTTTAATCGTCTCACTAACTGGGCCAGACTTAAGAATACAAATAGATTTTAACCGAGACAAACAAAAAAGGGGGTAAAGACCACTCAATAAACGAAAGATTCTCTTTTGAATTATTGGAGAGTTATCTAACTTGAGTTATGAGTAAGAATGGCTTTTTTTTAATAAAAGAAGAAGAAAAAACAGACTTAAACTCCAGTCTAATTGATTTGATGATTTTATAGAACCTTTTGTCATTTATGGAATTTATTCGAATTCCATACCATAGATAAAACTTCAAATCCAATTCTTTTTTTTTCTCGAGCCGTACGAGGAGAAAACTTCCTATACGTTTCTAGGGGGGGTGTATTGTTCATCTACATCTATCTCAATGAGTTGTCTATCGAATCGTTGCAATTGATGTTCGATCTCGAAGAGAAGGAAAAGATCTTCAGAAACTAGGTTTTTATGATCCGATAAAGAATCAAACTTATTTAAATGTTCCCGCCATTCTCTATTTCCTTGAAAAAGGGGCTCAACCTACAGGAACTGTTCAGGATATTTTAAAAAGGGTGGGGGGTTTTAAGGAATTTTTTTCTAATCAAACGAAATTCAATTAAGGATAATTAAGGATTAAGGAAATACAAAAAAGGGGGGCAGTTATTTGTAT